TGAATACCCACTATCGTAGAATATTCATGTGGTATTTTTTCAAATTTTGCTCGGGTGATGCATGTTCCTTCTATTTCCCCCAGCAAAGCTCTTCGTATTGCAATGCCTATTGTATCGGCTTGTCCTTTCTTAAGTGGAGACAGAATAAAGCGTCCATAATAAAGACGCTTACTATCTGCTCTTGATTCAACACACTTCCACCGTAGTGTCCGAGTAGATACTCTTACTTTCTCTCGAACCATATTAATATTATTTGATCAGATCATTGAATTGTTTATTTCTCTTGAAATCTATTTCATTTTTATTTCTATACACGTCTTTTCTTAGGGGGCCTACATCCATTATGGGGCATAGGGGTTACATCACGTACGAAACTTAATGGTATACCACTTCTTCGAATAGCTCGTAATGCTGCATCCCTACCGAGACCGGGACCTTTGATCATCACTTCTGCTCGTTGCATACCTTGATCTATGACTGTACGAATAGCCTTTCCTGCTGCGGTTTGAGCAGCAAATGGAGTCCCTCTTCTTGTACCTTTGAATCCACAAGTACCGGCGGAGGCCCAAGAGATTACCCGACCTCGGACATCTGTAATAGTCACAATGGTATTGTTGAAACTTGCTTGAACATGAATAACGCCCTTTGGTATTCGGCGTATATTCTTACGTGACCCAATCCGGGCATTTCTCCGTGAACCAGTTCTTCGTATAGATTTTGCCATACTTTACTTTATCATCTTATAACGAGAAATTCGAGGTATATGGATATATCCATTTCATGTCAAAACAGATCCTATTTTTGTATTGGTTACTTTATGTTATGTTATAGAGTCCATTTTCAAAAGATTATCCTTGTCTTTGTTTATGTCTCGGATTGGAACAAATTACTATAATTCGTCCTCTCCTACGGATCAATCGACATTTATCACAAATTTTACGAACGGAGGCTCTTATTTTCATAGTTGTCATTCCTAAACTGAATTCTGAGTATACTTATTGGAAGAAAATCAATTTCTTGAAATTTGAAACCCCAACCTCGAATTGTATTCTCATCAAAGAAATGCTGATGGTTAAAAAAAAAAAGCACCTAATCATTCGAATCCTTGTTATTATGAATTAGGAATCCATTTTTTGTTCTTTTCGTTTTAGTTAAAACCTCTCGAAATATCAAATAATGGTAAGAGTAATTAACACGTCTTTTTTTCTTTTGACAAATAGTCAATTCTATTTTTGCGACAATTCAGATATAAGAAGGATTACCATATATAACACAAAATTTCTCCCCCAATTCCTTCCAGTCGAGCCTCTCGGTCTGTCATTATCCCTTGAGAAGTAGAAAGAATTACAATTCCCATCCCGCCTAAAATTCTAGGAATTCGTTGATAGTTAGAATAGATTCGTAGACCAGGCCTACTGATCCGTTTTAAATTGAAAATAGTTGGATACATTCCTTTTCTATTCCTTCTATGTCGTAGGGTTACAACCAAAAAATATTTGTTGTTTTCCTGATGTTTTCTCACGTTTTCAAGAAACCCCTCTCGTAAAAGCATTTTTACAACGTTTTCCGTGATGTTAGTAGATTCTATTTGAACCATCCCCTTTCTATTCATGTCAGCATTTCGTATAGAGGTTATTACGTCAGCAATAGTGTCTCTACCCATGATCAATTTTAATTTTTGTTGCCTCCACGTTTTTGATCTAATCAACATGCTTTTTTTGACTTTTTATGTAATAAAAAAAATATTCAATAACTCAATAACAATAAGAATGTTTAAAAATGTTTAATATTCTAAAATAATATAAACAATAAAATACTTCAAATTATTTTATTGAATTTTCAAATATTTGAAATAAATAAAGAGATACGCGTCAGATAAAATTTGATTCACTAAATTGAAGTTATCTATTTCATTCAATAACTAAGTAGACGAGTAGGACTCTACTCTATTAAGTCGGATGTGATACTATAATACTTCAGGTGATAATGAAATTATTTTAGTGAAATTTAACTGTCTCAATTCTCGGGCAATCGCGCCGAAAACTCGAGTTCCTTTTGGATTTCCTTCTTGATCAATAACAACTGCTGCATTGTCATCATATCGTATTATCATGCCGTTGTTGCGTTTAAGTTCTTTACAAGTACGAACAATTACAGCTCTGATCACTTCTGATCTTTCTAGAGATGGGTTTGGTAATGCATCCGTAATCACAGCGACAATAATGTCGCCAATATGAGCATATTGGCGATTACTAGCTCCTATGATTCGAATACACATCAATTTTCGAGCCCCGCTGTTATCCGCGACATTCAAATGGGTTTGAGCTTGAATCATATCATTTTTGTTTTGAATCTGTTCTTTCAATGCAAAGAGAAAGTCGAAGTAAAAAAAAAGAAATATTCTTGTTCAAATTCAAAATAAAAGAAACCCACAATTGTTTTTTTATCTCTAAGACTTTTTTCCGTCGGTCTACCTGTCTAACCTGACATAATAAATTGAGTTCGTATAGGCATTTTGGACGCCGCTATTGAAATAGCCTTTCTGGCTATATTTTCTCCAACTTCACCCATTTCATAAAGTATTCTACCTGGTTTAACGACAGCTACCCAATATTCGGGGGATCCCTTCCCTGAACCCATACGTGTTTCCGTAGGTCTTAACGTAACAGGTTTGTCCGGAAATATACATACCCAGATTTTTCCACCACGGCGCACATTTCGGGTCATTGCCCGCCGACCTGCTTCTATTTGTCTAGATGTAATCCAAGCGGGCTCAAGTGCCTGAAGAGCATATTTACCGAAAGAAATACGGCTTCCTCGAGAAGATATCCCTTTCATTCTTCCTCTATGTTGTTTACGAAATCTGGTTCTTTTGGGGTTATAGTGGATGGTTCTTTCTCAATACCATCTCTACTACAGAAACGGACATGAGAGTTTCTCCTCATCCGGCTCCTCGCGAACGAAACGATTCCAATTTTCTAATTTTCGTAAAATATACTGAATCCTGGATTTTTTAAGATTTCAATTAATCTATTCGAAATTCGAAATTTTGATATCTTGTTTGGATTTAGAAACATTCTTCATAAATCAATTTGATTTATGAAGAATGTGTTTTTGTTATTTCTTTTTGCTTTGATTTTTTATTCAAAATTAAAAAGAAAAGAATCGAATGAGATTGAATAGCCGTAATCTACTAAAAAACTTCGCGGGCGAATATTGACTTTTTCAAATCTATTTCAGCTGTAGGATTCGTTCATGCCTTTTGGGAATAAATGAATTGGTTCCTGGTTCGTTTCGCCATCCCACCCAATGAATTATTAAGATTCGTTTTTCAATGGAATCCCCCGTATTCGTGGGTTCTTTCGTTCCCATTGCTTCTCAATTCATGGTTAGGTTTGAATTCTACAACGGAGCCCCCGCAGAAGATTTTTTCTTGAGTCAATCTTCTCAGTCTTTATTGGCTCGAGGCTCTTGATTATTTTTTATTTTTATATGAACGAACTGATTCGCCCATAACTAGATCAATCCGTATTGATGCTTTATTACATTGCCTTATTTGATTTGTGTTTTTCTGAGAAGACTCATAAACCTTACATACATATTGGAATTATATATCATTCAATTTTTTTTCTAGCTTTCTATCAACCTTCCTTTTATCTGTATACTTTATTTTCTATCACAATTCGATTGGTTTTCCTTTCTATGCAATACAAGAAATCTTGCAGTTGCTACAAGTATATGATCAATATATCATATTTTGACTGCTTTTTGGTATCCAGATAATGCAAAGCGATGAGTTGGTTATTAGTTCTATAGTAATGAGTTCATAGTAAAGGTCGGTTCCTTTTTTTAATCCTATCTTCTCAAAAAAACTAACGAGTCACACACTAAGCATAGCAATTCTATAAAATCATTAATCATTTTTTTATGCAATCCTATAGAAATTAAGAATTGTCATTAAAAAAAAAATTCCGAAATAAAAAAAAGACTGAAAGCAAAGAGTTTGTTGTTTTTTATTTTTTTTGCAATGGATATCACATAAAGAAGAAAGACAAGTAACGTATTCTTATTAATCCTCTAGAAATATCCAAATTTTTATACCTAATACCCCATAGATCGTTCGGACTGTATAGAAACAATAATCAATTTTAGCCCGAATGGTTTGTAGAGGAACCCTACCTTCTCTGATCCATTCGACACGTGCTATTTCTTTTCCATCGAGGCGTCCTGCAATTTGGACTTGAATTCCTTTTGTATCCGCCTGTTCAGTTAATTCTATTGCTTTTTTCATTGCTTTTCGAAACGAAACTCGATTCTTTAATTGCCCCGCTATAAATTCTCCAAGAATATTAGGTTGTCCATAAGGGCTTGGAATTCTTGTCACAGTAATGTTGAGTTTTTGGTTCAAACAGTTCAGTTCTTTTTGTATATTCCTCTGCAATTCTTCAACTCTTCGGATTCCACCGTCTAGTAATAACTTAGGGAATCCCATATAGATTATGACTTGAATCAGATCAATTCTTTTTCGAATTTCTATGCGTGCAATTCCCTCGACACCATAGGATATTCTCATATTTTTTTGTATATAATTTTTGATACAATGTCGTATTTTTTGATCTTCTTGCAGACCTAGGGAATAATTCTTTGGGTGTGCAAACCAAACAGAATGATGACTTTGGGTTGTACCAAGTCTGAAACCGAGTGGATTTATTTTTTGTCCCATAATCCCCCACTATTATACATAGAATAATCCGTCATATCTTCGTGCTTCTTTTTTTTTTCATTCATCTTTTTTAAGCATAAGAGATATTCTTTATTTTCGTCATACTCATACCAAGACGTATCTTTCAATACAATTCTTATATGGCAAGCGGTTCTTTTTATTGGATAACCCCGCCCCCGAGCTCGAGGTTTCAATTTTTTTACAGTAGTACCCTTGCTAACTTCGGCTTTACTAATAACTAAACTTGTTTTCTTGAAATCCCAATTGTGGCTAGCAT